GATTTAACTTAGGTTAATCTAGGCCATAGGCAGACCTACGTCAAGATAAAACCCCCTTGAAACACTCTGGTAGTGTTCCTGAATCTGAATCCAAATAATGACTCAGAGCACATGGAGCCATCTCTTTTTGCGGCCAAAAAATATGGCAGACTGGCGGATCTTTATATCCGTTAATGAAAGAGCCCAATGCACAAAAATGCATGTTGGGTCTTTAAAACAGCTCAGATCACTTTGATTAGAATCAGTTTGGTCTGTTTTACCGAGAAAGTCTACGGTTCGAGTCCGTATAGCCCTAGAACCCTATCCATTCCAAAATCCGAGTAAATTTTGGAAGTTACAATTCTAACACGAGTCCGTTTAAAAACGGCAATTGAACCTAACCCCAAGCGAATCTAATAATCCTTCATATGGATAGAGGAATGACCTGCCATATTTATGCCCAAGCTAAAGTTTGAAAAAATACTCTCTTTCGTACGTTTCATTGGAAAGATTGTCAACAATACAAAATACGAATTTCTTCGTATACCTTTACCTAAACCTAGCAAAGGTAGTCTTCTCTTTCCGTATTCAATAAATCGGAATTCCTACCCATAATTCTACTTTATTCTACTTTACTGGTTAAATAAGTAACAACCTCACAAGACAGAACAATGGGTTGCCCGGGATTCGAACCCGGAACTAGTCGGATGGAGTCGATAATGTTACCGGTTAAATAAGTAACAACCTCTCCCCAAGCCGTGCTTGCATTTTTCATTGCACACGGCTTTCCCTCTGTATACATCTAAAATTAAGTTCCGCCATTAGACAAAAAGTGGAATACTTAGACCCTTCTTACAAGGAAATTTCAGAATAGAAATAAGGAAAAATTTTGTTAGTTCTTCATTATTGCTATTTATTAGATTTAATTCGAATCAAAATTTCCATTTACGCCCTTTCATAACGAATCAGTCATGATTGGCCAAATCATTGATACAAATAATATCCAAATACCAAACCCTTTTTTTATGGAACCTCCGCGAAATAAAAGAAGCTCTTGGAAAGGTCAAGGAAAGAACTTGTTCTTCCGCCGTAAAGAATTCTTCGAATAATTCCGATCCGAATCTTTTCAAAAAAGCCCGTATAGTACTTTTGTGTTTACGAGCTAAAGTTCTCGCACAAGAAACTTGAAGTATATACTTTATTCGCGACAAAGTTTTTTTTTTTGAAGACCCGCTATAATAATGAGAAAGATTTCTGGATATACGCCCGAATCGGTCAATAATCTCAGAATCTGAGAAATCGATCCAAATGGCCTTACTAATAGGATGCCCTAATATATTACAAAATTTGGCTTTAGCCAAGGATGAAATCAGGGGAATCATTGGAAGAATAGTATCAAACTTCTTAATAGCATGATCGATTACAAATGAAGTTTCTAACATTTGATTACGTATCGTTGAAGTCTTTCGCCGCACACTTGAAAAATAACCGAGAAAGTCGAGGGAATGGTTTGCTAATGGGTTTATATGGATTCTTCGTGGTTGAGACCAAAGGTCAAAATAAGATTGCCAGAAATTGACAAAGTAATATTTCCATTTATACATCAAAAGAGACGTACCTTTTGAAGCGAGAATTGCTTTTCCTTGATACCTAACATAATGCATGAAAGAGTCCTTGAACACCCATAGATTGGCTTCAAAAGCCCCGGCCAAGGTTTCTATAAGATGCTCCATTTTTCCATAGAAATAGATTCGTTCAAGAAGCGCTCTAAAAGATGTTGATCGTAAATGAAAAGATTGGTTACGAAGAAAGACAAAGACGGATTCGTATTCATATACATGAAAATTATATAGGAAGAAGAAGAATCTTTGATTTCTTTCTGAAAAAGAAGGATTTACTTTCTTTGAAGTAAGAAGACTATTCCAATTATGAAACTCGTGGAGAAAGACTCTTAATAAATGCAAAGACGAAGCATCTTTTAGCCAGTAGCGAAGCGCTTGCACCACGATTTCGAGATGGATTGGGTAAGGTATTAGGATATCGAACACATAATTTAAATGTGAAATTTTGTCCTCTAAAAAAGAAAAAATGGAATGAATTGATCTTAAATTAGCGGATTTGACTATCTCTTTCCCTTTCTTTTGGCGCTTTTCTAGGGAAGATAGGAATCGGAGTGAAAATGGAATTTCCATAATGACCGAAAATCCCTCGGATATCATTTGAAAATCAAAATTCTTATTGCGCCCCCAAAGTGGATTTTGTTTAGAATCATTCAGAGAAAGAATCCAAAAATTTGGGTCATACATTCGAGTAATTAAACGTTTCACAATAAGTAAGCTGAATTTAGTGTCATAACCTGCATTTTTCAACAAAATGCATCTTGGTAAACCATGATCATGAGCAAGTGCATAAATATACTCTTGAAAGATAAGTGGATATAAGAAGTCGTGTTGTTGAAATCTATCGAGCTCTAAAGAGCTTTGAAATTCCTCCATTTTGAATGCTATTTGAACCAAAGGTAGAGGATTTTGGGAGTTATCAAATGATACAGAGTGCGATACAGTCAAAACAAGGTATTTTTCGAGTAAGATAAGGACGCGATACCTCGGATACAGGTCAACTTATCAACGGATTCTCAATCCTCTCTTTTTCCATTTTCTTGAAGTCGTTTATATTCGTTCTAGGATAACAAGATGTTTAGAAATCCTTTATTTTTTCAACCCAATCGCTCTTTTGATTTTGGAAATTTTGTTATCAATCTACTCTTTCTTATACGCACACAGCTCCATTCTGGAATGGAGAATGCTAATATTTAGGATTCATGAAAAAAAGAAAGAATCCGCTTCTCGGATAAGCCCGTACCCGTATTCAGGCACTAATATATTTTTAACGTCTAATTAGATCGGGTAATCATTCAAATTAAGAATGGGAGCTCGTTGCTTTTTCGTTCCTTATAATTTCATTAAATTAATTGAAGCCAGAGGGCTCTATCCATTTATTCATTCGACCCAACTTGAAATTGAATCCATTTGACTCCCTTCCAAATAAGTTAAACAAAGTTTTGTCCCGATCGGGAAAGAAGAAAAGATTCTCAGAACTCTTGGTTGCTACGACATGCTATTTTTTCCATTCATTCCCTTTTAGGATCAGTCGTGGTCTTCCAAACTTTACCGATGGTATGGATGAATTCATCGCTTCATCTAAATGTGTAAAAGATCCGAGTCGCACTTAAAAGCCGAGTACTCTACCGTTGAGTTAGCAACCCGAATAGAAGAAAAAGTATGTAGATACAATCAGAATGAAAAAAATGATTCGACGAGCGAATCAAAGCATAAAAACCCATTTTCGAATCGATTCAGAACAGAAAACGTAATAACTCATATGAAAATACAAGAAATTTTCCGATAACAAAAAAACCCGAAATAATGATAGATCCTTCCTTATGTCATTGTTATTCACGTTTTCAAGAAAAATGCGTCTATCAAAGCGCATCCAACGAACCCCTTATTTTGACTAAAGTAAGGCAAAAACCAAACCAATGGGACGGAAATAAAGAGATCCCTTTATAAAAAAGGGGATCCCTTTATCACGCTGCATTATATTTGTTCAATGCATTGTTGTCAATATAAAGAGAATATAATGAAATAAAAATAAGAAATTCGGTTGAAAAAATATTCCAAAAAATAAGGACTAGAGTTAGATTGGCACTACATAGATACAAAAAAGTTTAGCTAGGGGAAGAAAAAATAAGAAGTCTAAAAAAATCTCGAATTTAGTCAATCAATAAATAAAAAAATATAGAGAAAAGTTCTAGAAAGGGGTAGCATATACCCCCCTTATTTCCTTAAATTAATTCAATTTTATTTGATTGGGGCAAAGTTCGTTAAAAACCTCCGACTTCTTTAAAATGTCCCGAACAGTTTCTGTAGGCTGAGCACCCCTTTCAAGAAAATATAAAACAGCAGGAACGTTTAAATACGTTTGATTCTTTATCGGATCATAAAAACCCACTTTCCGAAGATCTCTTCCTTCTCTTCGGGAGCGAACATCAATTGCAACGATTCGATAAGTCGCACGTTGCTTTCTACCACAGCGTTTTAAACGAAGTTTAACCATAATATTCCTCTAATTTGGAACCCCTATGGAACTGATTCAATTATGGAATCATGACTAGTCATTGGTTCAGTCGGTACATAGATATAATAATGTCTGTTTTTATGAATACATCTTCGACTGGAAGATTGGTTCTATGAACCATAGGATTGATTCGTTTAGAGAATCATTTTATCAATCCTCGGGACTTATCGTTTGCAAACGGAGTAATGCTCCGTGCCAAAATCCAAGGTTCCAAGCATTGAGCTCGGTTTTTGGTTTTTGTGCGGCCTCTTTTAGGAGGGATTTCATGTTCCCTTGGAAGGCCTCCAGCGCATTACGATTTTTTGAGAGGCGGTCGATCTTTTGATTGATCCACCTTTCGCCTGCCCCACTTCCCGATTGGAAGGCTTCCAAAAAAATCTTACAAATCTCGTTAGAGTAGGTCGCGCAATGACCCTTATTGCAAGAGTGCTTGTATCCATGGCATTTTGTGCGGTGGGGGCACGTGAGCGCCGGTTCGTGCTCTTTCCGAGCAGAAAGAAATTTTCGCCCAGTCTCGTCCGTTTGTGGAAAAAGACTTTCCTTTTCCAACTCGGGAAACTTCTTCCCATTTATCCCGTCTTTCTTTATACCGTCCTTCCTCGTATTATAGTTCGATCTATAATAATCTTTTGGACGCTTTCTCGAATGATTATTATCGTCCGAACACGGACGATTTGTCGAAAGATAGGTACAATGATTATTATCGTCCGAACACGGACGATTTGTCGAAAGATAGGTACAATGATTATTATCGTCCGAACACGGACGATTTGTCGAAAGATAGGTACATCGACAGCAGTACTTGTAACACCAAATCATGTCGAAAACCTCCCTTATCAGAAGAAAATATGGCATAAGCCGTGGGACGATTTGTCCCATTAAAATGAGCACAGAATTACATAAAAATTATACTATTTGAGACTGCCTTTACCAATGATTATAATTCCAAAAATTATAATCAGGCCGTGATTTGGCCGTGGGACGAAAGGGATCGAACCTTCGATTACCGGGACCAAAACCCGTCGCCTTACCACTCGGCTACGCCCCATTGTCACGTTGCTTTTTTGATTCATTTGATGATTCATATTATAGCCGAAAGAAAGATCTTTCGCAACCACCCGTGTCACGTTGATTTTTTGATTCATTTGATAATTCATATTATATTATTAAAATAAATCTTTGTCAAGGCCTGCCCAAATCTATAGCGACAATTTTACGCTAAGATATTATAGAGAAGAGATAATAGAGAAGGGATAATGGAATTATATAGATTCTAGGTTTGTGCTAGGAATTTGACCCGTGTAGATAGAGAATTCGACTGAATTTATTGATCATTAGATAGAATGTAATTAAAATAGTAGATGAAAATATGATTTCTTCTATTCGCCTTTGAGAATTGGAGAATTTTTGATTGGGCCGGTTCAAAGAAAAAGAAGGATTTTTTTGTCTACCTTACTTTCTTCCGTTTTCCTTATCTCAAGAACTCAATCAAATTGCAATTATCGTCAAGAACAAAATGTCTGCTATGCTTAATCTCTTAAGTTTGATCTGTATCTGTCTTAATTCTGCCCTTTATCCAACTAGTCTTTTCTTTGCCAAATTGCCCGAGGCCTATGCTTTTTTAAATCCAATCGTAGATATTATGCCAGTCATACCCCTCTTCTTTTTTCTTTTAGCCTTTGTTTGGCAAGCTGCTGTAAGTTTTCGATAAGATACTTAATACTATCCTAGACTATCCTAGAAAATGCATGATTTCTTCGAGAAAAATTTCTAACGATTGATAAGATCAAATAAGTCTTTCCCGCATCAATCTTTGAGGCAAATGTTGAAATTCTCGGATCGCCGCGAGAAATCAAATCTGGCTCACCACATTTCCCCATTCTAACCCTTTTTCCAGTGCAAGGCCTTAATTTCTATGTGATTTTATACAGAATTAGGGTCCCACGCCCATATCTCATTATGGGCATGAAGTCGTCTTGGGGAATCAAAGACTCTTATTTGACCTGATAGACTTATTTTCGAGTTCGAGAAAGCACTTCATTTCTTGGTGTCAAAATAGAATATGGGGTAGAAAAATGGACGATCTATTCTCTTTTCTCGTTTTTTCCAAAAAGGCTCTTGGAGATTGTGTAATGCTTACGCTCAAACTTTTCGTTTACACAGTAGTAATATTCTTTGTTTCTCTCTTCATCTTTGGATTCCTATCTAATGACCCAGGACGTAATCCTGGACGTGAAGAATAAAGGTTTTTTCGTTTTTCTATCTTGATTTTTTTATTTTCTTAAGATTTTGTATCTATTCCACACATTTAACTAGGAAAAAGGGGTTTGTGAAATTTGAAAGAAAATAAAATATCAAGTCATCGACAAAAACGGAAAGAGAGGGATTCGAACCCTCGGTACGAATAACTCGTACAACGGATTAGCAATCCGCCGCTTTCGTCCACTCAGCCATCTCTCCCTCTTGATTGAAAAAGATAATTATAATGATTAATCTGTTACATTCCACATGAAAAAAGGATTCAAAACCGTCTTTCTTTTTCCTTCTGTATTTTGATTCTCAAGATATGTACAACTTTTCTTAGCTATTCCGTTTCGATAAAGTCAAAACTCAAAAGATCTAATATAAAGAAAACGAAAGATAAAGAACGAGGACTTCCTTGCTTTGATTTTCTTCGAAAGGCCCTTTTCTTTCCACGGCCTGGCCCGGTCACTACCCAACCGGGCCTTTTTTGATTCCATCAAATTCTAGCGAAATTTCTCTTATTTGACAACAAAAAAGACTTACTAGATTTTTGGACTATATTTCAAGCAAGACCCAAAAGAAAAAGGACTATTTCCATCCTTACTCGATAACTTTATCGAACTTAGTCTATCAAAAGTACCCTGTCCTATTTATTTTTCTTCCTTATTTTAGTTACTTGACTGCTTTTCTCGAATAACGAAAATGAAACTTTAGACACTGCATTTTTTTGTTATGCTTTGATCGCTTTTGGTAAGTCGTATCTAGCAACACTCTTCCCGCACACGAAAGATATAGGCCTTGGTATTTTTTTATTTAAATAAGCCCTCTTCTGCAAATCTCATCAAATTGCAAACCCTTGTGCAAAACGTTATCACTCTCATTTGCATGATTTTTTATGATCCTAGCTTGACAAAAGGCCCATTTGTATACAATAATATCATTGTAGCGGGTATAGTTTAGTGGTAAAAGTGTGATTCGTTCTATGACCCTCCTTAATAGTTAAGGGGTCATTCGGTTTAATTCATATTCCGACCAAAAACTTTATTTCTTAAAGGAATTTAATCCTTTACCTCTGAATAATCCATTCGGGGAAAAAATAAATTATCGCGATTTCTATCCAAAGTTCACTGAAAAATTGGA